GTCTATAATGATAGATAAATAAAACACTTCCTCATGATTCTTATTCATTTACTCAATATTTCGAAAAAGGTTGGTTGAACTTGAAAATTCACTTATTGAATAAGTAAACGATTGAATTGGATTTGATTGGATAGTACCAACTAAATCGAGTGCTAACCCCCATTTCTTATTGAATTAACCGATCCACTTGCTATCGGACATTTTTGATTCGGTAATATTCGCAAAAATTTGAGACATATTTTACTTTTTTTTTTTTTTGATTATGAGAATCAATCCTACTACTTCTGGTCCCGGGGTTTCCACACTTGAGGAAAGAAACCTGGGGCGTATCACTCAAATCATTGGCCCGGTACTGGATGTAGCTTTTCCCCCGGGCAAGATGCCTAATATTTACAACTCTTTGGTAGTTAAGGGTCGAGATACTGTCGGTCAGCAAATTAATGTGACTTGTGAGGTACAACAATTATTAGGAAATAATCGAATTAGAGCTGTAGCTATGAGTGCTACGGATGGTCTGATGAGAGGAATGGAAGTGATTGATACGGGGGCTCCTCTAAGTGTTCCAGTCGGTGGATCCACTCTCGGACGAATTTTCAACGTTCTTGGAGAGCCTGTTGATAATTTGGGTCCCGTGGATACTCGCACAACATCCCCTATTCATAGATCTGCGCCTGCCTTTATACAGTTAGATACCAAATTCTCGATCTTTGAAACAGGGATTAAAGTGGTGGATCTTTTAGCTCCCTATCGCCGTGGAGGAAAAATCGGACTATTCGGGGGAGCCGGGGTGGGTAAAACAGTACTGATCATGGAATTGATCAACAACATTGCCAAAGCTCATGGGGGTGTATCTGTATCTGGTGGAGTAGGTGAACGTACTCGTGAAGGAAATGATCTTTACATGGAAATGAAAGAATCCGGAGTGATTAATGAACAAAATATTGCAGAATCAAAAGTAGCTCTAGTCTACGGTCAGATGAATGAACCGCCAGGAGCTCGTATGAGAGTTGGTTTGACTGCCCTAACCATGGCGGAATATTTCCGGGATGTTAATGAACAAGACGTACTTCTATTTATCGACAATATCTCCCGCTTCGTCCAAGCAGGATCAGAAGTATCTGCCTTATTAGGTAGAATGCCTTCTGCCGTGGGTTATCAGCCTACCCTTAGTACAGAAATGGGTTCTTTGCAAGAAAGAATTACTTCTACCAAAGAGGGATCTATAACTTCCATTCAAGCAGTTTATGTACCTGCAGATGATTTGACCGACCCTGCTCCTGCCACGACATTTGCACATTTAGATGCTACTACCGTACTATCAAGAGGGTTAGCTGCCAAAGGTATCTATCCAGCAGTGGATCCTTTGGGTTCAACGTCAACTATGCTCCAACCTAGGATTGTTGGTGAGAAGCATTATGAAACTGCACAAAGAGTTAAGCAAACTTCACAGCGTTACAAAGAACTTCAGGACATTATAGCTATTCTTGGGTTGGACGAATTATCCGAAGAGGATCGTTTAACCGTAGCAAGAGCACGAAAAATTGAGCGTTTCTTATCACAACCCTTCTTCGTAGCAGAAGTATTTACTGGTTCTCCAGGGAAATATGTTGGTCTCGCAGAAACAATTAGGGGGTTTCAACTGATCCTTTCCGGAGAATTAGATGGTCTTCCCGAGCAGGCCTTTTATTTGGTAGGTAACATCGATGAAGCTACCGCGAAGGCTATGAACTTAGAAGTGGAGAGCAAATTGAAGAAATGACTTTAAATCTTTGTGTACTGACTCCTAATCGAATTATTTGGGATTCAGAAGTGAAAGAAATCATTTTATCCACTAATAGTGGCCAAATTGGCGTATTACCCAACCACTCCCCTATTGCAACAGCTGTGGATATAGGTATTTTGAGAATACGCCTCAACGACCAATGGTTAACGATGGCTCTTATGGGCGGTTTCGCGAGAATAGGCAATAATGAGATAACCATTTTGGTAAATGATGCGGAGAAGGGTAGTGACATTGATCCGCGAGAAGCTCAGCGAACTCTTGAAATAGCTGAAGCTAACCTGAGTAGAGCTGAAGGCAAGAGACAAGCAATTGAGGCGAATCTAGCTCTCAGACGAGCTAGGACACGAGTCGAGGCTATCAATGTTATTTCGTACTAGTCGATGTATCAGAATAATCAAAAGTTATACACCATATTCGGATTCTGTCAATTGGATACAATCAATTGTAATCTGATGCAACGAACAAAAACAAATATTGTATTGAGTAGTGGAACGGTAAGGTAATAGGGAAAAGAAAAAAAAAATCAATAAAATCAAAAGAAAAAAGGGAGAAGTAGAAAAACTTATTAGATACCGGAGTCAACGGTATCTAATAAGTTCTACCTACTATTGGATTTGAACCAATGACTCTTGCCGTATGAAAGCAATACTCTAACCACTGGGTTAAGTAGGTCATTTATCATCACAAAGAGAAAAATGGGACCTATCGCATCATAGA